TTTTAAGATTTTTAATCATAATAAATGCGCGAATGAGCGGGGGTGTTTCTATGGTAAAGATCAACAACATTATAAACACGGTATTTGCAAAAATTTGGAGAGGCCAAAAACGTTTGTTTACTTGGGCTTTCCTCGACAAAACGTTCGTCTGTTCGTTCGTCATTTGGGTGGTTCTCCCACTCGAGACTTTCCTGTTTCCGGGGGGGTTTACAGGAATAAATAGAAGTCTACGAGGTCTGGGGGGTAGGGGGGGTTTAACCCGCAAAACCCGGGGGGTAATCTCTTAGGCTTGTTAGGAGTAATTTTTATTAATTATGCTCATGATATCAATTATGCAACTCTTCTATTGAAATCTTAATCCATTCATCATTTACATTAGATGCAAGGAAGATGTACACCCTTGTCATCTAACCTTAGCGCTGCACTGTGAAATGCAAGGTGAAAGGAAAAAAAAAAAAAATAACCTAGCCCATTAGAAAGAACGCTTGGCATGTGGGGTCACGGTCATTGAGTACTCCACCAACAACTTATGCCAGGGTCAAGGAAAGAATGGGGAATGATTTCGATTCATGGCCCTGAAATAGGAACCAAATGCCAGGAATAATTCACTAGGCGAAACCCCCACGATATTTGTCCCTGACCATCAATAACCGTGATCGCTTAAGCTTAGCGCTCTGCATGTTATTCTTGTCTGTATCGTATTTTGACTAGAACGGGTAGCTGGGACATGGTATATATGGGTAATATAGTATCTTGTTAGGTCTTATTTTTATGGGTTGTATCTGCTGGGTAATATGGGTGAATGCTAATTATTGCTAGGCTTGTATCAGTGTACGATGTTCAATTATTAAGGATTAGTTGTGAATGAATGGTTCATACCTCTAGATGGTGATAATACATAGCCTATGTCCTAATGCATTATTGTTATGTTTAATATAATTATATGGGGATATACCGTATATGTACTTTTTGACAAAGAATAGTTTAGCTTAGAACGCTGGCTTTGGGAGCCAGGGGTGGGAGTTAAAATCTCCCTTCTTTGAAGCAGCAGGGGGGATTTTAACCTCCGACGTTCGGCTTACAAGGCCGACGCTCTGGCACTGAGCTACTATTGCAAGTGCTTAGTAAAAGTTTGTTCTCCAGAAGGCCTGAAAGGGGGAACAAGAAGAGAAAGATGGAGAAGTATAAGACGGATGCAATTTGTCCAATGATAATATAGGGGTGTTCTACCGGTATGCCTCCAATTCAGGTCAGAATAAGTACGTCTGCGACTAATGCTCAGAAAATAAACTGGGAAAGGGGGCGGAAAGTTAGGCTTCGTTGTTTTGAGGTGTGGAGGAAGGGGACAAGTATAAGAACAAGAATCGATGCCAATAAAGCTAGAACACCTCCCAGCTTGTTAGGGATGGACCGTAAAATTGCGTAGGCAAAGAGAAAATATCACTCGGGCTTAATATGGGGTGGGGTAACTAGCGGGTTTGCGGGAATAAAGTTGTCGGGGTCACCTAAGTAGTTGGGGGTAAATAAGGCCAGGGATGTCAAAGCTAGAAGCATAATTGCAAAGCCTAGGAGGTCCTTATACGAAAAGTAAGGGTGGAATGGGACCTTGTCCGCGTCTGAGTTCAGTCCGGCTGGGTTATTGGATCCTGTCTCGTGTAGAAATAAGAGGTGGAGGACAGTGGCGGCGAGAATGACGAATGGCAATAAAAAATGGAAAGCAAAGAAACGGGTGAGGGTTGCGTGATCAACTGAAAAGCCCCCCCAGATCCATTGGACAAGGGTACTTCCAACGTAGGGGACGGCGGAAAGCAGATTAGTAATTACAGTTGCTCCCCAAAAAGATATTTGTCCCCAGGGTAGAACGTATCCGACGAAGGCTGTCATCATTACAAGTAGAAGTAGGACTACCCCAATATTTCAGGTTTCTTTATATAGGTAAGAGCCGTAGTACAGGCCTCGGCCAATATGCATGTAAATGCAGATGAAGAAAAAGGAGGCTCCGTTGGCGTGCATGTTTCGAATCATCCAGCCAAAGTTAACGTCTCGACAGATGTGTGCAACAGAGGAGAAAGCTGTTGCGATGTCGGAGGTATAGTGCATGGCGAGGAATAGCCCTGTGACAATTTGTGCAATGAGACAAAGGCCCAAAAGGGAACCAAAGTTTCATCAGGCAGAAATGTTCGAGGGGGCAGGAAGGTCGACTAGGGCGTCGTTTGCAATTTTGAGTAGGGGATGGGTCTTTCGTAGGCTAGCCATTATGTGTTTCTGTAGTTGAGTAACAACGGTGGTTTTTCAAGTCATTAGTCTCGGTTAGAGTCCGGGCAGAAATTATGGTTTATTTAACATTCTTATTTATGCAAGGGCTGATTTTAGGCTTCATTGTTGTAGCCTCTAACCCTTCTCCTTATTTTGCGGTGTTTGGGCTCGTTGCGGTTGCGGGGATGGGGTGTGGTTTAATAGTAGTTTGCGGCGGGATTTTCCTATCGTTAGTGCTATTCCTAATCTACCTAGGGGGGATGCTAGTGGTATTTGCTTATTCTTCTGCTTTGGCTTCCGAGCCCTACCCCGAAACTTGGGGTAGTCCGCGGGTGGCATTAAATTCCTTGGTTTATGGTGCAGGCGTACTCTTGGCTGCAGGAGGGTTGTGAGGGGGGTGGTCGGAGGGGTTAGGGGCTGTAGGAAGTACCGGGACGGAGTTTCTAGCTCTACGAGGAGACCTGGTTGGTGTAGCGTTAATGTATAGCTCCGGGGGGTGAGTCCTTGTATCCGGGGCGTGGGTATTATTACTGACCCTCTTTGTAGTGTTAGAGGTGGTTCGAGGGTCAAGCCGGGGGGCGCTTCGGGCAGTCTAGATTGAAATAATGATAAGCGAGGTCACGAAAGTCAGGAAGAAGGTTGCAAGAAATGTCTTGACTATGCCCTGTTGTAGATTGCTGGTGGTGGAAATTATTGGACGATTGAGATCCAAGACGGCTTTTGGGCCTGACTTCTCCAGTCAGGTTTGGTCAATCGTTTGGGTTGCAATTGACTGGCCAAGGGCCAAGGACGTCTTGGGTGAGAGGCGGTGAACAATAGATGGGAAGAAGCCTAGCATATTTGAAAAGTTGTGGGGGAGAACCTTTGGAGCGGGGCAGAATTGTTTACTAGTTAAGTGGGCAAGTTCCAGGGCAGTTAAGAGGCCAATAATAGTGACAAGCAGGGCCGCGATCTTGAGGGGCAGAGGCATGGTTATCACAGGGGTCTTAGGCAAGATAATGTTTGAGGTGATGATAAGGCCAGCTAGGATGCTGCCTCAGGCGAGTCGCTTAATAGGGTTGATCACCGAGGGGTTATTTTCATTAATGGGAGAAAGAGAATTAAATCGGGGGTGGCCCATTGAAACAAAGAAGACTACTCGAAGGCTGTAGATTGCTGTGAAAGATGTGGCAATGAGGGTTAAAGTCAGGGCTCAGGCGTTTAGGTGTGAGGTGTTAAGGGCTTCGATGATGGCATCTTTTGAGAAAAATCCGGCCAAGAACGGGGTACCAGTTAAAGCCAGGCTCCCGATTGTTAAGCAAGAGGAGGTAAAGGGGGCAAGGTTTTGCATCCCCCCCATCTTTCGAATGTCCTGCTCGTCGTTTAGGCTGTGAATAATGGATCCTGAACAAAGAAACAACATAGCTTTGAAAAAAGCGTGTGTACAGATGTGTAGAAATGCAAGTTGGGGTTGATTTAAACCAATTGTAACTATCATTAGGCCTAGCTGGCTGGAAGTGGAGAAAGCAACGATTTTCTTAATATCGTTTTGGGTTAAAGCGCAGGTTGCGGTAAAGAGGGTGGTTAGAGCCCCTAGGCAGAGGCAGGTTGTTAGGATTTTAGGGTTGTTTTGAATCAGGGGGCTTACTCGGATAAGAAGAAAGATCCCGGCCACAACCATTGTGCTAGAGTGGAGCAGGGCTGATACTGGCGTTGGGCCCTCCATTGCGGCGGGCAGTCAAGGATGAAGGCCAAATTGGGCTGACTTGCCCGTAGCGGCAATGACTAGTCCTGCTAGAGGGTAGGTTATGTTCTCACTTAGTGGGGCAGAAAAAATCTGTTGCATTTCCCACGAGTTAATATTCGTTGCTAGCCATGCCATAGCAAAAATAAGGCCAATGTCCCCGACCCGGTTGTAGACAACTGCCTGAAGGGCGGCTGTATTGGCATCTGCGCGGCCGTACCATCAGCCAATTAGAAGGAAGGACATGATACCGACACCTTCCCATCCAATGAAAAACTGGAATATGTTGTTTGCAGTGACGAGCACGATTATGGCGACTAAGAATGTAAGAAGGTATTTGAAAAAGCGGTTCATTTGGGGGTCTGCGTGCATGTATCAGGATGCAAATTCTAAAATGGATCATGTCACGTAAAGGGCTACTGGGACAAAGATAAGGGAATAAAAGTCAAATTTAAAGCTGAGATTGATGTCAAACATCAGAGTGTTTATTCAGGTTCAGTTAGTAATAATAGCTTCCGCCCCTTCAGATAGAAACAGGAAGAGGGGTAAAAGGCTCACTAAAAATGCGAATTTTACGGCTGTTTTTACTTGTAGAAGGGCTCAGGAAGAGTGCTTTGGGGTAGGGGAGAGGGTTGTGATGAGGGGGAGGAGGAGGAGGGAAAAAATGAGTAGTAGGCTGGTAGATATAACTAATGTTGTGTGGTACATAGCTTTTACTTGGAGTTGCACCAAGAGTTTCTGGTTCCTAAGACCAGCGGATGGGCTATTATCCTTTAAAAGCTCGAGGGGGCGTCGGATTTCAACCGAGGTCACGGTGGGTAGCAGCCCCCGTTGCTGGCAAGCCCCCCTCGGTGGGCAAGAGGGGTTTAACCTCTGTCCCTAGAATCACAATCTAGTATTTTAATTAAACTATGCCTACAGGAAGTCCAACCTCAGACTAGCTCAGGTTTAAGGGTGAGAAGAAGAAGGGGGAGAAGGTGGAGGGCAAGCAAAAGGTGTTCTCGAGTATGAGAGGGAGGGAGAGCAATGATGTGCTGGGGCAAGGGTCCCCGTTGGGTTATAAGAAACATATAGAGGGAGTAGCCTGCTGTGATGAGGGTGCCAGCTCCCGTGAGAGCAATTGTTCAGGGGGATCAGACCAGCAAGGAGGTAATAATTATTAGTTCTCCCATCAGGTTGGGGAGTGGGGGGAGGGCCAGGTTAGCGAGAGCGGAAATAAACCACCAGGTTGCCATAAGGGGTAAGACCATTTGTAGGCCCCGTGCTAGAACTATTGTCCGACTGTGGGTGCGTTCATAGTTCGTGTTTGCTAGGCAGAAAAGTGCGGAGGATGTCAAGCCGTGGGCGATTATAAGAATAATTGCCCCTGTTAGGCCCCAGGAAGTTTGAGTCAAGATTCCGCCTGCAACAAGTCCTATGTGGCCGACAGAGGAGTATGCGATTAGAGATTTCAAGTCCGTCTGCCGGAGGCAGACTGAGCCTGTCATCACGACTCCTCACAAGGCTAAAATAATAAACGGGTAGCTTAGTTCTTTTGTGAGAGGTTCTAGTACTGTTATCATGCGGATTATTCCGTAACCCCCTAGTTTTAGTAGTACGGCTGCAAGGACTATTGAACCTGCAATTGGCGCCTCTACGTGGGCTTTGGGTAGTCAAAGGTGAACTCCATAGAGTGGTATCTTTACAAGGAAAGCTAAAAGGCAGCCCGCTCACCATAATTTATCTGCAACTGAGATTAAGGGGAAGGCGGGGGCGTATTGGAGAGAGAGGAGGGACAAAGTCCCTGTGCTGTCATGCAAAAGAAGGAGGGAGACTAAGAGTGGGAGGGAGCCAGCGAGCGTGTAAAAGAGGAAGTAAGTTCCGGCAGAAAGGCGTTCAGATTGGTTTCCTCATCGAGTAATAATAATAAGGGTTGGAATCAAGGTTGCCTCAAACATTACATAGAAGAGGATCACTTCGGTGGCGGAAAATGCTAGAATAAGGAAAAATTGAAGGGAGATGAGAAGAGTCAGGTATATCCGCTGCCGGGAGACGGGTTCTGGTGCAGTGTGATTCTGGCTTGCGAGGATCATAAGGGGGAGGAGCCAACAGGTTAAGACCGTAAGCGGGGCAGATAGGGGGTCGAGGGCTATCATTTGGTTTAGGCTAGTTCAGCCGGTGGTTGAGGTATTGTAAAGCCAGGAAAGGCTAAAGATAGAGATGGCGAGGCTATGAGCGAGAGTGGCAGGTCAGAGAAGTTTTGGGGGGGCGGACCATGCTAGGGGGACAAGCATAGCTGTTGGGAGTAAAATCTTTAGCATTGCAAGAGGTTAAGGTTCTTTAGATGATCAGAGCCGTGTGTCCGAGCCGTTGCAACCAGCAGAGAGAGGCCGGCGCTTGCTTCACAGGCAGAAAATGCCAACAAGATCAAGGGGGCAGTTGAAAAGTTAACGGAGGTCAGCTCCAGGGATCAAAGTGATAAGCCTAAAAATAAGGACAGTATCATTCCTTCTAAGCATAGGAGGGCGGAAAGGAGGTGGGTTCGGTGAAAGGCCAGGCCTGCTAGGGCTAGCAAAAAGGCTGTTGAAAAGGTAAAGTGTAAGGGGGTCATTGGGTAATTGCGGATTTGAACTGCAAGCTCTTGAGCCGAAATCAAGTATTTTAATTTAAAATAATTACCTACTCTGCTCATTCAAGGCCTCCTTGAAGCCATTCGTACACTAGTCCTAAAGTCAAGATAATTAGTACCAGGGACGCTCAGAAAAAAGTGTTTAAAGGGTTGGGGAGCTGGTCCCCTCAAGGAAGGGGGAGAAGGAGGGCAATTTCTAGGTCAAAGAGCAAAAATAAGATTGCGACTAGAAAAAACCGCATTGAAAAGGGCAAGCGAGCGGAGCCAAGGGGGTCAAAGCCACACTCATAGGGGGAAAGCTTTTGTTGGTCAGGGGTTATTTGTGGGAGCCAAAAAGATACGATGGCTAAAATAACGGAGAGGGCGGTAGTAATAATAATTACTGCTGTAATTAAGTTCATTATCTTTCCTTGGAGTTGAACCAAGACCTTGTAATTGGAAGTCACGTATACTTTTTAGTACTAGAAAGATATGAGCCTCATCAATAGATGGAGATGTACAGGAATAGTCATACTACGTCTACAAAGTGTCAGTATCAGGCAGCAGCTTCAAACCCAAAGTGGTGCTCTGTTGTGAAGTGGTAGTTGATTTGTCGAAGTAAGCAAACGGCCAAGAAAGAAGTGCCAATAATCACGTGCAATCCGTGGAAGCCGGTAGCAACAAAAAAGGTAGACCCGTAGACCCCATCCGCAATTGTAAAGGGGGCCTCATAATACTCTATTGCCTGAAGAACTGTGAAGTAAGCACCAAGTAAAATTGTAAGGGCTAAGGATTGAATAGCCTGCTTGCGCTCCCCTTCTATGATGCTGTGATGTGCCCATGTAACCGACACCCCGGACGAAAGAAGAACTGCTGTGTTAAGCAGGGGAACCCCAAAAGGATCTAAGGGGGTGATTCCGGTGGGCGGTCAGCACCCGCCAATCTCGGGGCTCGGTGCAAGGCTCGCGTGGAAGAAGGCTCAGAAAAATCCCAGGAAGAAGAAAATTTCTGAGGTAATAAAAAGGATTATTCCATATCGAAGGCCTTTTTGGACGGGGGGTGTGTGGTGGCCTTGAAAAGTTCCTTCCCGAATAATGTCTCGTCATCATTGGTATATCGTTAGCAGAAGAAGGGCAAGGCCAAGGGTCATTAAGGTGGTTGAGTTGTAATGGAACCAGGTTGCCAGGCCGGATGTCATTAGAAGTGCAGCGACTGCTCCCGTGAGCGGTCAGGGGCTGGGGTCTACTATGTGGTATGCATGTGCTTGGTGGGCCATTATTATACGTTTTCTTGTAGGTACAGGCTGACTAATAAAACAAATACGTAGGCTTGAATAAGAGCGACGGCCACCTCCAAAATTGTGAGGAGAAGGAGAATAACAGCTGTTAGGAGTGCAACAGCAGGTATTAGGGGCAATAAAACGAAGGCTGCAGTAGCAATCAGTTGCATGAGGAGGTGTCCTGCGGTGAGATTTGCTGTAAGTCGCACACCTAAGGCCAATGGGCGAATAAACAGACTGATTGTTTCGATAATAATGAGAACAGGGATAAGGGGGACAGGGGTCCCTTCTGGAAGAAGGTGGCCCAGGGCAGCAGTTGGCTGGTTTCGCATGCCAATTAATACGGTTGCTATTCAAAGAGGCACTGCAAGCCCCATGTTTAAGGACAGCTGGGTTGTGGGGGTGAAGGTGTAAGGGAGAAGGCCGAGGGTATTGAGGGAAATCAAAAATACCATAAGAGATGAAAGTATTAAGGCCCACTTATGGCCCCCCGGGTTGATTGGGCCAAATATCTGCGATGTAAATTGGCCTAGGAAGTTTGATTGGAGGGTTAAAAGGCGGTTGTTTAGTCAGCGTGTGGAAGGGGTTGGAAAAAATAGTCAGGGGATAAGGAAGGCAAGACCCATAAGGGGAATACCTAGAAAAGTAGGGCTTATAAATTGGTCGAAAAAGCTTAGGCTCATGGTCAGTTTCAGGGTTCTGTCTTTGGGGTGTGAGTGCTCTGGGGAGAGGGGTCGTTAGGAAATGTGTGGGAATTTGTCTTAGGGATAACAACAGTCAAAATAACTAGTCATGAAAACACGAGGATTGCAAACCAGGGAGCGGGATTTAGTTGGGGCATGTCGCCAAGGGTGTTTGGGGGACACCATTCTTTAGCTTAAAAGGCTAACGCTATTGCCCAGTTTAGCTTCTTAACGAGGCGTCCTCTAGCATTAAGGTTGATCAGTTCTGGAAGTGTTTTAGGGGAACTGCTTCTACTACAATGGGCATGAAACTGTGGTTGGCTCCGCAAATCTCTGAACATTGACCATAAAAGACTCCAGGGCGGGAGGCAATAAAGGCTGTTTGGTTAAGTCGGCCGGGGACTGCATCTATTTTGACACCAAGGGCTGGCACAGCTCAGGAGTGCAGGACATCTTCGGCGGAGACCAGAACTCGAATGGGGGCTTCGGTTGGAACAACCATGCGATGGTCTACTTCAATAAGTCGAAATTGACCAGGGCTTAGGTCGTTTGTGGGCACCATATAAGAGTCAAAGGCGATTTCTTTGTAGTCAGTATACTCGTAGCTTCAATATCATTGGTGTCCAATGGCTTTAATTGTTAAGTGGGGGTTATTAATCTCGTCCATCAAATATAAAATTCGAAGCGAAGGTAATGCAATTAAAATAAGAATAATAGCAGGAAGAATGGTCCAAATAATTTCAATTTCTTGCGAGTCGAGGATGTACATGTTAGTTAGTTTAGTGGATACTATGGCTACAATAATGTAAAGTACAAGTGTGCTGATTAAAAACACGATTATAAGTGCATGGTCATGGAAATGAAGAAGTTCTTCTATTACAGGAGATGCTGCGTCTTGGAATCCTAGTTGGGAGGGGTGGGCCATTTAAGATACGCAGGGTTCTAACCTACGGTTCTGCCTTGACAAAGCAGTGTATTGCTCCTATACTAGTATCTTCATTAAGAAAGTGGCAGAGTGGGTATGTGGCCGGCTTGAAACCGGTTTAAGGGGGTTCGATTCCTCCCTTTCTCGTTAATGTGCTGCTTGCACTTGAACAAAAGCGGGTTCTTCAAATGTATGGTAAGGAGGAGGGCATCCATGGAGCCACTCGATGTTAGTTGCGGTAAGCTCTACTGAGATTACCTCTCGTTTAGCGGCGAAGGCCTCTCAAATGATGAACAGGAACATAATAACTGCTGTTAGAGAGATTAGTGATCCTAAAGATGAGACTGTGTTTCACAGGGTGTAGGCATCAGGGTAGTCTGAGTATCGTCGGGGCATTCCAGCGAGGCCAAGGAAGTGCTGTGGAAAAAAGGTTAAATTTACCCCCACAAATATTACCCCAAAATGGATTTTGGATCATGTATTGTGAAGGGTATACCCTGTAAGGAGAGGGAATCAGTGGACGAAGCCTGCTATAATTGCGAAAACAGCACCCATAGACAGTACATAGTGAAAGTGGGCAACTACATAATATGTATCGTGGAGTATAATGTCCAGTGAGGAATTAGCTAATACGATGCCCGTTAACCCCCCAACGGTAAAGAGGAAGATGAAGCCAAGCGCCCATAGAAGAGGCGTTTCTCACTTAATTGCTCCACCGTGAAGAGTGGCTAGTCAGCTGAATACTTTTACGCCTGTAGGGATGGCAATAATTATTGTGGCGGATGTGAAGTATGCTCGGGTGTCTACATCTATACCTACTGTAAACATGTGGTGGGCTCAAACAATAAACCCTAGTAGGCCAATTGCCATCATTGCTCAAACCATTCCTATGTAACCGAAGGGTTCTTTTTTGCCAGCATAATAAGCAACGATGTGAGAGATTATTCCAAATCCGGGGAGGATTAGAATGTATACTTCTGGGTGACCAAAAAATCAGAACAGGTGTTGGTAAAGAATAGGGTCCCCTCCTCCTGCAGGATCGAAAAAAGTGGTGTTTAGGTTTCGGTCCGTTAGTAGCATTGTAATGCCTGCGGCGAGAACAGGGAGGGAAAGAAGCAGAAGGACGGCAGTAATAAGAACTGCCCATACAAACAGAGGGGTCTGATACTGTGAGATTGCAGGGGGCTTCATGTTAAGAATCGTGGTGATAAAATTAATGGCCCCAAGAATTGAAGAGACACCTGCAAGGTGCAGGGAGAAAATAGTTAAGTCCACGGATGCGCCTGCGTGCGCGAGGTTCCCTGCCAAAGGAGGATAAACGGTCCAACCAGTCCCGGCCCCGGCTTCTACTCCAGAGGAGGCTAGGAGAAGTAGGAAAGAGGGGGGAAGCAGTCAGAAGCTCATGTTATTTATTCGGGGGAAAGCCATGTCTGGTGCACCAATCATTAGGGGAATAAGTCAGTTCCCAAAGCCCCCAATCATGATCGGTATAACTATAAAAAAAATTATTACAAATGCATGAGCGGTAACAATAACGTTATAAATCTGGTCGTCTCCTAATAGGGCGCCGGGTTGACTTAGCTCTGCCCGGATTAAAAGGCTGAGAGCGGTACCTACCATGCCTGCCCAGGCACCAAATACTAGATACAGGGTGCCAATGTCTTTATGGTTTGTTGAGAAAAATCATCGTGTGATTGCCACAGGTAAAATGGCTGAGAGCCAAGCGGTGGATTGTAGCCCCATGGACAGAGGTTAAACTCCTCTTTTTATCAAGCCCCGAGGTGTGTAACATACTAGATTGCAAATCTTGAGTGGCAGTGTAGTAGCTGCCGGGGCTTTCCCCCGCCTTTTGCTCGGCCGGCGGGGGAAAGGTTTTAGATGAATGCTCGCTGGTTGGAGCGCTTAGCTGTTAACTAAGAGTTTGTAGGTTCGAGGCCTTCTCGTCTAGATAAGGCTTTAGCTTAATTAAAGCGTCTGTTTTGCATGCAGAAAATGTGGGTTAGTGTCCTGCAAGTCTTAGAGGTTGGAAGGTTCTAACTCCCACTTGGGGCTTTGAAGGCCTCGGGTCTAGTCTGTTAACCTAAATCTCTTAGAGCTGTGTGAGAGCATTCATAATGGGGGCTGCGGGAAGGAGTAGTGTGGTAAGAGTGGCCATTAAGGGTAGAAGAAGTAAGGCTTGTTGGGGGGCAGCACGTCAGACTGGGGTGTTAGAGACGTTGTTTGGGGACATTGTTAGTGTCATGGCGTAGCAGAGGCGTAGGTAGAAAAACAGGCTCAGGAGTGCGGTTAAGGCGGCGAGGGTGGCAAGCGCCGGTAGGCCCTGTTTAGTTAGCTCTTGAAGAATAAGTCATTTAGGCATGAATCCTGCCAGGGGAGGGAGACCGCCCAGGGAAAGAAGGAGGGAGGGGGTAATTGCTGCAAGCACTGGGGTTTTGGCTCAGGATGTGCTTAGTTCATTAATGGTTGTGGTCTTGTTTTTAGCTAGCATAAGGAAGGTGGCGGAAGTTATGATAAGATACATGGAAAGAGCAAGGAGGGTAAGTTGCGGTGAAAACTGAATAATAATCATTATTCAGCCTAGGTGGGCAATTGAGGAGTAAGCAAGAATTTTTCGGAGTTGGGTCTGGTTCAACCCACCCCAGCCACCTACAAGGGTAGATAGAACGGCTAGTGCAGTAATGAGCTTTTGGTCCTGAAGGGGGAGTTGGAGGATAAGGGCCAGGGGGGCTAGCTTTTGCCACGTTGACAGGATGAGTCCAGTCATTAAATCGAGGCCCTGGAGAACTTCGGGAAGCCAAGTGTGTAGGGGAGCAAGCCCAACTTTTAGGGCCAACGCAAGAATAGTCATGGTCGTAGGGAGTGGATGTGACATAAGAGGGATGTCCCAATGTCCTGTAAGCCAGGCATTTGTTGTGCTCGCAAAAAGGAGAGTGGCGGCGGCAGTGGCTTGTGTAAGAAAGTACTTGGTGGTTGCTTCGACTGCACGGGGGTGGTGGTGCTTGGTCATCAGAGGAATAATGGCTAGCGTATTAATTTCCAGGCCTATTCAGGCCAGCAGCCAGTGCGAGCTGGCGAAGGTGATGGTGGTCCCCAGCCCTAGAGTTATAAGGAGAAGGGTGGTAATGTATGGGCTCATTAGTAAAGGAGGGAGTTTAACCAACATGTTTGGGGTATGGGCCCAAAAGCTTATTTAGCTGACCTTACTAGGAAGTGGTGTAGTGGAAGCACTAAGAGTTTTGATCTCTTAAGGTGGGGTTCAAGTCCCCTCTTTCTAAGGAGTCGGAGGGGCTTTAACCCTCATGGTTCACTCTATCAAAGTGGCCCTTTGGTTCAGGCACGGCTCCTCTTAGAACTGAGGGGGGAGACCAGCGAGGGCTAGGGGGAGGGAGAGGTGTCATACGACCATGGCAAGGGTAACTGGCAGAAAGTTTTTTCAGATTAGGTGTATTAGTTGATCATACCGGAACCGAGGGTAAGATGCTCGGACCCATAAGAAGATAATGGAAAGGAGGGAGGCCTTAACTATTAGGTTAATGGTCGTGATTTCGGGAAGATGTGGGAGGGAGGAGGCACCAAAAAATAGGGCTGCCGAGAGTGTGTTTATGAGGAGGATATTCGCATACTCAGCCAGGAAAAACAAGGCAAAGGGGCCGCCTGCGTACTCAACGTTAAATCCGGAGACGAGCTCTGATTCTCCCTCTGTGAGGTCAAATGGGGCCCGGTTTGTTTCCGCCAAAGTGGAAATGTACCATATGGCGGCCAGGGGTCAAGCAGGGACCACTAGTCAGATGGCTTCCTGGACAACGTTGAAAGTTTGGAGTGTAAAGCCCCCTGTAAAAATAATGATGCTGAGGAGGATGAGACCGAGGCTTACCTCGTAAGAAATTGTCTGGGCGACAGCCCGTAAGGCGCCGATTAGGGCATATTTGGAGTTTGAGGCCCAGCCAGAGCCTAAAATGGAGTAGACTGCTAAGCTTGAGATTGCCAAGATAAAGAGGATGCTCAGATTCAAGTCAGTGACGGGGTGCGGGAGGGGTATGGGGGCCCATAGGGTGAGAGCGAGGGTAAGGGCTAGCATGGGGGCTGCTAAAAAAAGGATTGGGGAAGCAGTGGAGGGGCGAACTGGTTCTTTGATAAATAGTTTTAGTCCGTCTGCAATAGGCTGAAGGAGCCCGTAAGGGCCCACTACGTTGGGGCCCTTCCGAAGTTGCATGTACCCTAAAACTTTTCGTTCAATCAAGGTCAAGAAAGCAACTGCTAGAAGCACGGGAACAATATAAGCAAGGGGATTAATGATGTGGGTAAAAATAACAGAAATCATGGTTGAAGAGAGGATTTGAACCTCTGTTTAAAGGGCTTAGACCTTTTGCAATGATCCGGGCTCTGCCACTCCAACTAGCCCTTTTCTTGGGCTTTTTGGGGCGTGCCTCTTTGCCCTCTTTAGTAGGGGGCAGGGGGTTGAGGCAGGGCGTGCTTTAAGCATGGGCCCTCCCTTTTCGGTCCTTTCGTACTAGAAAAGGGATCTATCCATAGATAGAAACTGACCTGGATTGCTCCGGTCTGAACTCAGATCACGTAGGACTTTAATCGTTGAACAAACGAACCCTTAATAGCGGCTGCACCATTAGGATGTCCTGATCCAACATCGAGGTCGTAAACTCTCTTGTCGATATGGGCTCTAGAAGAGAATTGCGCTGTTATCCCTAGGGTAACTCGGTCCGTTGATCGGCTTTGCCGGATCTTTATGGTCAGATTTTCTGTTTGCTAGACCTGTAGGTCTTGCGTCAAGGGGGAAGTCCCCATTCCACGTGGAGGATTCTCGTTGCTCCGCGGTCGCCCCAACCAAAGACTGTGAACGGGGCCACTTTGTTTACGGCCGGTGTTTTGGTCCTTTTAACATGGTCCGTCCAGGGGTCTGAAGCTCCATAGGGTCTTCTCGTCTTATGGGGGTATGCCCGCTTCTGCACGGGCAAATCAATTTCATTGACTTGGAAAAGGAGACAGCTTAGCCCTCGTTATGCCATTCATACAGGTCTTCATTTAAAAGACAAGTGATTACGCTACCTTCGCACGGTCAAAATACCGCGGCCGTTGAACTACTAGTCACAGGGCAGGCGGGACCTCTTATAGGGGTTTGGGCAAGAGGCGATGTTTTTGGTAAACAGGCGGGGCAATAAATTTGTTTGCCGAGTTCCTTCTTTCCCTTTTTGTCTTTCCTTAGTCATTCCTGTGTGGGGATAACGCTTTGGTGTTGAGAGCTTTTCTAGTTTCCTGTGGGCTCCTTCAGTTGCCTCTGGAGGTGGCGGCGTTAATTGTCAGTGGGGGTTTGTTCTGAGTTACACAGATGACAAGGAGAGAGGCTCTGCTCTCTTATTACTCATGCTAGCATTGTCTTTCCCATGTATACATGGGAGGTTCTGGTAGTTTTAAGGGGCATGGGATGGTTTTGCTAAAATTATAAGGAAGAGTTGCTCTTGAGCTTTAACGCTTTCTTTGTAGGTGGCTGCTTTTAGGCCCACTAAGGTGCGCCCCTTTAGGTTGGTTTTAGTCCTTTTCCTCCTAATAAAGTTGTTTCTTTTTGTCAAGAGAGCTGTCCCTCTGTTGACTAGCTCTTTTACTTCCTTTGATCCCTGGGAGGCTGTGAGCCTAAATTTGGGGGAAGGAGAATAAAAGGGAGAACTCCTGTTCATTTCCCAGAAAACCAGCTATCACTGGGCTCGGTAGGTCTTTCACCTCTACTCGAAGCTCTTCCCACTCTTTTGCCACAGAGACGGGTTCGCCCTAAAATAGGCTGTCTTGGAGTAGCTCGCCCAGTTTCGGGGCCTCAAACGTTAAGGGCTCTTTGCTTGCAAGGTACTGGCTAGCTCATGATGCAAAAGGTACGAGGGGTAATCTCTGCTGTTCTTGCCTTTGGTGCTTTCTTTCATTTTCTCTTTCACCTTTCCCTTGCGGTACTTATTCTATAGCGCCTAAAGTCCTTTTTTGTCTCCCATACTTAGGTGGAAAAATGATTTAGTTTTACTATGAAGGGTGTGAGGGTTTAGTTAATGTTGATTGATAAAACTTGTGGTTGGGCTAGCTGTTAAGGCAGGTGTCAGTGCGACCCGGTTTGCACGGGTGTCTTCTCGGTGTAAGGGAGATGCTATGCTCTTAAGCTACGCTCTGGGTTTGTCCAAGTGCACCTTCCGGTACACTTACCATGTTACGACTTGCCTCCCCTTTTCTTGGCTGTTTTATTAGTTATTAATTTTCGATTGTTTGGGGAGAGTGACGGGCGGTGTGTGCGCGCTTCAGGGCCATTTTCAGAAAGGCACTCTTGTCCTTCCTTACTGCTAAATCCTCCTTCGCACGTTGTTTCATTACGTGGTCCGTTATTTGCTGGGGCAGCAAATGTAGCCCATTTCTTTCCCTCCCATACGCTACACCTTGACCTGACGTTTTGGGCTGTGCCAACTCTGCTTACTAAGGGTCCCTCATAGGGTAAGCTGACGACGGCGGTATATAGGCGGCATTAGCAAGGGAGGGTGAGGTCAAACGGGGAGTATCGGTTCTAGAACAGGCTCCTCTAGGTGGGTCTAAAGCACCGCCAAGTCCTTTGGGTTTTAAGCTGGAGCTCGTTGTTCCCGGGCGGGCAGTGTAGTGAGGGGGCTGCCTTTGTTTACAATCAGGCATAGTGGGGTATCTAATCCCAGTTTGTCTCCTGATTTTCGTGGGGTCACTTTGTTAAAGCCACTTTCGTCGGTAGTCTTCCTACACTCGGAAGCGTATAACAGCTTTGAGGGTGTTCGGCTTTAGTATTTTTTCTGTTAACCACGCTTTACGCCGTGCTTCGTCAACTTGGGTCCCTCGTATAACCGCGGTGGCTGGCACGAGTTTTACCGGCCCATCTTGATCTTGACTAAGTCAAGCTTACACTTATTGCTTAATGTTTATTACTGCTGGGGGCCCTTGGGGGTGTGGCTGAGCAAGGCGTTGTGGGCAAACAAGAGTTGTGCCTGATACCAGCTCCTCTTTTCCGAATTAGGAAATTGTTGGGCATTCTCACAGGGGCGCAGATACTTGCATGTATAAATCTAATCAAAGCTGACACTAAAGCCAGGACCAAGCTTTTGTGCCTGCGAGACTTTCTAGGGTCTATCCTAACATCTTCAGTGTTATGCTTTAATTTAAGCTACGCGTGC